GATCGCTTCAGCTCTGTTGTTCTTTCTTTATTGTTTCGGCCTTCCACTTCTGATCATTCTGTGTTTGTTCGTCACTCCTCTAGTGGTACCATTGTACTGATTGTCTATCTTGATGATATTCTTATTTCTGGTGATGATTCTGCTGGTATTGTTGACTTAAAGCGGTATTTGGGTCAACAATTTCATACCAAGGATTTGGGTGCTCTTCGCTACTTTCTTGGGATTGAGGTTGCTCGTTCTTCTCGGGGCATTTCTCTATTTCAACGAAAGTATGTTCTTGATCTTTTATCTGAGACTGGCTTTCTCGGTGCTCGCCCTGTTGATACTCCTATGGATTCACCATTAAGCTTGATGCTGATCATGGCGATCCCTTTCCTGATGTGGGCCGGTATCGACGTTTGGTTGGGAAACGGATTTATATCACTCTTACTCGTCCTTTGGAAAAAGAAAGAAAGTAATGGGACCCGGTACAAAGAAGTCATGGGTGATCATTTCACCGGGCTTGGACCATGTCTCCCGAATAGTATGATGATGATGTTGCTGTGTAAAATTCAAATAAGGATAGGACTCATAACTAAAAAGAAAAAAGGTCCCGCTCTGGACTGACAACCCGAACCCTTCGTAGATCTTCAGACATCTATTTCTAGCCTTGAGAAAGGAAGTCTTTGTCATTAAGATCCAACAGTAGTGGCCCAGAGGGGACCTCTAGGCATGGTCCCAGAGGAGTCCTGTATAACATCTACCACATCAGAACTTTCTTTCCTCAACTCATTTAGAAAGGCGAACCACTAAGTCCCTCAGGCGGAGAGGTCTATTGGACCGGTGAAGCACCTCTTCTTTCTTGAAGCAATTGGTTAACCCGAGAGTCACTCATTTCCATTTCCTTTCGAGTTAACTGCATGGGATCTTATCACACGAGCTGATTCAACGGGATCTCCTCTTTCTATTCCTTTCTCTTCTATTACTGCTAGCAATCAATCATAATGGAATATAGACTCTTAGCTCAAAGAAGACCCAGGTAATGCCAATCTCGATTCAAAACTACATCAAGAAGGCAGCTTTCCCTACTACCGGCGGCGAGAGCATTTCCTGATTCCTGCCCTTCGCAGGAGAGGAAGAAATAAATGGAAAACTGGTGCCCCGGAGTTGACGGCGGCGTTCAATGGTCCCCAAAATGGGGAGTTCCCTTCTCTTGGGTCATTGGCAGCCGCAGATGGGCTTTCACACCCGCTTCTGTTGCTGCTACTGGGTGGGATGAAGGCATCTATCTTATTATATTATATGGAAGAAGATCGTTAGATGGTTAGCGGCTAGAACAAAACAAGGGGGGTTGTATGGAGGTTGCCAAGCAGAGGATTGAATGAATTGAGATGCAGATAGAATAGATGGTAGGGTTCCAAACCCCGCCTAGCAACGAAAGAGAAGGCCTTGTTCTGCATTTCAAAACCTGGACAGTGGAGAAATAGAATAAGATGGAGCCTACCTGCTTGGTTCGGACAAAGTAGATAGATCAAAGGTTTTTATTCCAGGTGGTTCTTATGCCACTTTTGATGGTCTCGGTTCGGACGAGATACATGGAAAACCATTAGATCGGTAGCCGGCGGGGTAATTTCCTTCCCAACCTTCGCATTTCCTGCTGAGATCTAGATCCCTGGGAACAGGTCTTAGAAAAGTAGATGGCTCGACTCCACTGGGAATGGTAAACTATATGCGGAGCTAGAGCCTGATCATAGGGGGGGACTTCTACTTGGCTCACCGTCAGAGGGATGGGAAGTAGATTGCTCGATAGCTTACCCCGGGGGGAGAAGATGGATTTTCTTCTCAGGTCGGCCACCATAGCACTAAGACGGAAAGCCTGGTAGGCAGTCTACACAGATGGGAAGTCACCAAAGGTGGGAAACTGTAAGTACCTATTACTCGAAGGAACCGTCACCATAGGATTGAAGACAAGGATGCCTTTTGACCCGCTAAGGCTCTTACTCAAAGAAAGGAATCATGGGTGATCGTAGATCAGACTTCCATCCATCATATAGAATGATGCTCCTAGGCCGGGATTGATACATTACTACAAGGAAGCGCTGTATGAGCTGTTTGATCAGGTGTTTAAGCGCTATTATCAGGTAAGCGCTATATCCTCTTTAGTAAGGCATGCTTAGAGTATGCACCAGTCCTTATCTTCCCAACCATGCAAGGAAAGGGCTTGAAGAGCGTGACTCGACTGAAAGGAGAGGGACGGTGATACTTATGGATAGCTTTTCTTAGCCCGCTGGCGCGTCCCTCGGTATTCCCCTTCTTTGAGCGAGGCTCTCGATTCGAATGTGTGTTATCCTTCTTTCGTAATCCAGTTAAAGAGGCGGAAACTTTCTTGTAGTAGGAGGGGTTGTCATGAACTGTCCACATGTTCAGCCTGGCCCTCAAGCTCTTCTTTGTCCACCTTTCACCTATTATCTCTCTTAGTAAGGTTCCAAATCTCCCTGCCTGCTGCTGTTGGTAGTGCACTTTTCTCGGATGGTATTTCAACGGATAATGCGGGTGGATGGACACCTAGCCGAAGAATCCACGGACACCTTTGCTTTGCTACCTGCCTTTCTTTCCTATAAATGAGATGAGGTGACTTTTCCTTAGTTTTCTTTCATTCCCGTATCTCTGAACCTTAGACCTTGTAGAACTTGAGTAGGGGGACCTCTGATAGCCCCAGTTACGGATACTGTTCAAGGTTGACTGGACTGCCATAACAATTGATGGATAGGAGCCTACTCTAACTAAGAGCAGCTTCTCTAGTGAATCGCATAGGAAGGATCACAAAGGATAGAATTCCTGCCATCGGTTAGAGCGTCTAGACTGAGACCTGGGGATATAGCTCCAAGCCCAGCATCCGAAGCATGCGAATTCACGCAAGCTTTATTGAATGAAAACTCAAGGAAAGCCTCAACCTTGCAGGTTGAGCGTCCACCCCGTCCACAAAAGGGTCAAATTGAATGAAGCCCCGTTTTCTCCTCATTTTGAATAGTTGAAGGAAGTGCTGCGCTGAAAGACCATGGACAGCATCGTTGTGGTATAGTCTCGATTTCCCTCTTTCTTTGATAATCAAGTTCGGGTGCTCTTTCTTCTTCTGAGTGAGTGGATTAGCTAGGCCCGACAGCAGTATATGGTTATGGGTTTTTCTTTCTGTCCATCTTATCTTTCCTGTCATCGAAATGGAAGAGGGACAACTAGTTAGCTTTCAATTGGCATTGGTCTACTTACTTCTCCACTTTTCGGCTTAACGACTGCTACCTTTTTCGATTGCTTTCATTCCTTTTTTGTGTTATACCGTTCGTGCCCTACGACGAGTCGGCAATTGACTCCCTTTAGAGTTGGTTTTTTTCTAATACTAATAAGGGCGCCTTATTCCAATACAATAAGGAGTGCTATCTAAGAGAAAGGTTGCTTTTTAGGGTTTCCTTCAAAGACGAAAGATCATTAGAGAAGAAAGAGAAGCAGCCACTCTTTTCTCAATGTCAGTGCTTGATTGATCGGATATCACATCGGAAATTTGCGTAGAGAAAGGAAAAGTTTTCAATAGAATGAAAAAGCTATTCCGAATTTCCTACAAAGAAAGTCCCATTTCTTTTTCCGGAAAACCCGGGCATAAACTCTTTCCAATTCTTTGGAAGAAGGCCCCCCTTTAACTTTATTTCACTTTAAGGGGGTGCACGAGTTCAAATGATTTTCAAACGCAATATGGTACCACTTGTAATTATCCTTTTGGCTATCTTTGGTTTTTGGTTTTCGATGTATGTTGTGAATTTTTCAAAATGGTTAGATGATTTAATAACGAATTGAGTGGCAAATATCGAAAAAATCTTTCCGGCTTAAGCCCCCCTTTTTTTTTGCTATCCTCTTAGTAACCACTTTTGCGTTTATTCACTATTATGTTCATCGACAGCATCCTAGGTCGAAAAGACAAAAGAGGTTCTATGTGTTTTGTTTTGTTTTCATTTTGATCTGCTTCCTATTCGAATTTCTTATCTCCCTTATAAAAGTGCGTGACTTAAGTCTATGATATCTTTGGTCTTTTTCCCATGCTCTTAGTTAGTTGGTCAACAACCAACAAAAGCTTCTTATTTTGAGTTTGAGAAAGTCTCTCTTTATTCTTGTTTGGGGAGAGCAGAGCAGTCAAAGAAGAAAGCAAAGCAAATGATTGTTCTAGAATGCTTATTCCTCACAATTGCTCTTTGTGATGCAGCGGAACCATGGCAATTAGGATCTCAAGATGCAGCAACACCTATGATGCAAGGAATAATGGACTTACATCACGATATCTTTTTCTTCCTCATTCTTATTTTGGTTTTCGTATTACGGATCTTGGTTCGCGCTTTATGGCATTTCCATTATCAAAAAAATCCAATTCCGCAAAGAATTGTTCATGGAACTACTATCGAGATTCTTTGGACCATCTTTCCTAGTCTCATCCCCATGTTCATTGCTATACCATCATTTTCTCTCTTATACTCAATGGACGAGGTAGTAGTAGATCCAGCTATTACTATCAAAGCTATTGGACATCAATGGTATCGGACTTATGAGTATTCAGACTATAACAGTTCCGATGAAGAGTCACTCACTTTTGACAGTTATATGATTCCAGAAGATGATCTAGAATTGGGTCAATTACGTTTATTAGAAGTGGACAATAGAGTAGTTGTACCAGCCAAAACTCATCTACGTTTTCTTGTCACATCTGCTGATGTACTTCATAGTTGGGCTGTACCTTCCTTAGGTGTCAAATGTGATGCTGTACCTGGTCGTTTAAATCAGATCTCTATTTTTGTACAACGAGAAGGAGTTTACTATGGTCAGTGCAGTGAGATTTGTGGAACTAATCATGCCTTTATGCGTGCGCCCGGAAACATAGGCCGACTGCTGAGCCCACTCTGGCTCAGCCGCACCACCGGGGTGCGAGCCACCCGATAAGCAAGCTATTACAGCGAGCGGCTGGAGCTGTAGGGAGCCAAGGAGCAAGGCAGTAGATAAGATAGAAGAAGGGACCAGGCTCCCGGTAGAGCAGAGGAGACGGTTAGGATAACGAACTTGAAACGCGGAGCCCGAGCGGCCGGCGAGCGAGTGGTTAGTGGCCAATAGCGCCCTAGTTGATGGCATTCCTCTCTGCGGCTGGCACTCGAGGAACCACGGGGCACTCCATCCAGAGCAAGCAAGTCTTAGGGATGAGATGCCCGCGCAAGGACCTCAATTCTCATTAGGAAGTCGAACCAAGGACCTATGGAAGTCGGGGCTACTCTGTCCCCATGGGCAACACAATAGTGTCCTGAGGGAGGAGTTTAGAGGCCTTATAGTAGCACGGAGCACGGACTTCTTTTTCTTTCTAGGTCATGCGAAGGGGGCCAGTCCAAGATCGTACTGTTCCTCTACAAAGACAACAGACACTCTCAACGGCTAGGCGCCACTATTTCGTGCCGCGTTGAACAAACAAAAGCAAATCTTTCTGAGTTATTCCAGCTTCTTCATGACCCCCGTGAAATTCACAGGTTTGCTTCGGATTGTACCCCGGATATCTCAATTTGGGATCAAAGTCTTGGGGTTTAACTAAGCCGGCGTTTCGAGCACTCTGAAAATGTTCTTCGTTGGGATACTGATTTCTGACACGGTTTGCTTGAGGAGGATACCTCGCCTATGGCGTTGACCGCTGGGCTCTCGTGATCTGGCAGTGGATTGCTATTGACTTCTGGTGTTCCCGTCATTTTCTTGAAGTCCAGCCAGCCTTACTTAATCAACGCTTGCACTCGATTTGATTTGGAAGGGCGGTGCAATTTTCGGTGGAATGCTTTTATAGAGATAGAGGTGGCTCCAGCGTGATAATCACAGCTCGCATTGGGATCGTACCATCGGTTCCATTGGCACCGGCGATAACTGATGATTTTGTATTAGCTTAGGCAACAGCTCCGTATACGTCATCGGAATTGGGTCGTATTGAACGGGTGTCCGTCTTTGTCCATTCCTGACATTCTGTTGTCCCTGATTCAGAGTGTCATTCGCATTGGCCTGTGGGGCCGGTGCTCGCGGCCTGGGAGCCCGTTTAAAAGCTTGCTGTGATAGGAGTCCGCCGGGGCTACGCTGGCCACGTAGGAGGGAGACTGTGCCAGAGGCGTATACAGCTGTGGCTGATAAGGTTGAGGGGCGTCAAGCGGCGGTCATGAGTTGTGTGGTCGAGCCATATCCCGTCTGGTTTGCTTGTCCCTTCCGAATAACTTGGGTCTCGTGGGAGACTGATTGGATTTCCCCTTCCCTAAATCTCCATCCTATCAAATATTTCTCTCATTTTCCATTTTTATTGGCATGACTTTGGTCAGTGCAATAGGAAGGAACTTTCTAAGGTCAATGCGAATAGAAGTTGACTATGGTCAGTGCACAGTGTAAGATTTGAGATTTCGTAAGTAACTCAGTGAGTGCTTTCTAAGGCTTGGAAAAAGAAAATGAAATACGAACAACCGCGCTGGTCGTAATAGATCGACTTTCATGCTAGTTCTTGCTCCAGTATGAAAGTTCCATTTCAGGGAAGGACGACGTACCATGATACTTTCTGTTTTGTCGAGCCCTGCTTTGGTCTCTGGTTTGATGGTTGTACGTGCTAAAAATCCGGTACATTCCGTTTTGTTTTCCATCCTAGTCTTTCGCAATACTTCAGGTTTACTTCTTTTGTTAGGTCTCGACTTCTTCGCTATGATCTTCCCAGTAGTTCATATAGGAGCTATAGCCGTTTCATTCCTATTCGTTGTTATGATGTTCCATATTCAAATAGCGGAGATTCACGAAGAAGTCTTGCGCTATTTACCAGTGAGTGCTATTATTGGACTGATCCTTTGGTGGGAAATGTTCTTCATTTTAGATAATGAAAGCATTCCATTACTACCAACCCAAAGAAAGACGACCTCTCTGAGATATACGGTTTATGCCGGTTCGGTACGAAGTTGGACTAATTTGGAAACATTGGGCAATTTACTTTATACCTACTATTTCGTCTGGTTTTTGGTTCCTAGTCTTATTTTATTAGTAGCCATGATTGGAGCTATAGTACTTACTATGCATAGGACTACTCAGGTGAAAAGACAGAATATCTTTCGACGAAATGCTATTGATTTTAGGAGGACTATAATGAGGAGGACGACAGACCCACTCACGATCTAATTCTAATAAAGGGCAAGTAGCTTTATATTGGTTCCAATCCAATTCCTGAGCATAAGACTGATACCATTAAGGTAATGAAGCAAGGCTAAGGAACTGACTTCTTTGTTATTTCGGAAACAATCTGACTATATCGAATTCTTTGTCGCGTATTCATTTGAAAATTGGAATTATTCGATTTATAAGCCGTGGAGCCAAAGATGCTGCCCTCTATCAAAATCAGACTTGTACCATCGTTCCCCGTCCTTTTCGGATAAGAAAGTTATCCGCTCGCAAGTGGTTATACCAAGGAAGCTCAATCTTCGCGGGAGCACACACAAAAGCCCAAGGCCACCAACATATATTCAGCTTGCCACACTTTGGATGATAGTCAAAACCCTGGGCCTCAATAGCCCTTTTGGAGAGAAAAGCAATTTGACACTTCAAACCAACCCTCGAAGAAGGGTCAATACCATTTGGGTACGAAGCGACTCGAGATCTCTTTCTTCTTCTTCAAATGGCGAAAGAGATCTCGAAGCGACTAGTCTGATCTGGTACGATTTAGGTTGGGGGTTTTGAGTCATAGCATAGAGAGTCTGTATTTGATTGGAATATAGATGACTTATAAGTTTAAGGAGGATTCAAGACATCTACCTTATGTTTTGCTCAGCCACGTCTCTTTCTTCCCCGGCGGACTCTCAGGCTAAGAGGCGAAAACTGCCTTATATAGATTAATGGCTATCTAAGGGCAGTTTTCGCCAAGGAAAAGTTTAAGCTAAGTTCGGCTTGGTAAGATCTTCTTTTTTTTGTCTTTTTGTCGACTCTTTCTCAGCTTCTCAAGTCTTCCAAGTCGTCTTAACCTAAGCTATTCTTCTCGAACATGACATGCCGGGCGTAGGCTTTCTTTAAGTCTCGGGGTACTTATCTAATCCCACATCTACATGTAGCTGCTTTCTCAGGACCGGCTGGCTGCCGGCTCCCCTACTCGTTCCCCCAAGGCGCCTTCTCACCATGGCCGAAAACAGAGGCTTTCATTCAGGTAGCACCGATTCGAACTCAGAAGATGAGAGAGGTGGTGGCGGAGTCGACTTCGGATTTGACTTGGCCTATGGATTCGATAGACTCTTCCTCTTGCTATTTCCGGTTCCAAGCTCTTCAGGCTCAGGGAAAGAAGATGAGTTCAGTTCACTAAGCAAAGGTGAAGCAGATAAGGATTGAAATGATTCCGAAGCTAGGGCGATAAAGAAGGTCAAGATTCTTTTCTAATATGAAGAAAAGGTAGCTTTAGTGAAGTGCGGTTTTTTTCTAACTTCCATGATAGGGAAGGGGTGAACTCGTTTCAGTCTCATGCGGCGAAGAGAGCCATTTAGTAACCTAAAGGGAAGAACCGATGTTGTAAGGTAAGGAGGAAAGCGATTGAGTAGTGGAGGAAAAAGAGGGAGCAAAGCAAAGATATCCTATCCGTACAGTTTAGAGAGGAGAACAAGACCTAAATTGACTCTTTATTGCCCTATCTTCAGATTAAAGAGATAGCCTTTTCGATAGAAGACAAAGAATGGGAGGTGCGTAGCCTTTTAACAGAAGGGAGACACGGAGCAGTAAGAAGCAAGGCTGTTTAAGTTTATGAATAGCTTTTTTCAACGGAGGAATCGAAAAAAGACTATCTTTCTTTCCTGATATAGGATCATAGATCAGATCAGAGAATTCCCTCTTTCAAGCTTCCTTACAGGCAGAGTTAGCAAAGATAGAGACAGTCCGATCTAGCCAGTGAGCAGAAGCGCTAATCACAAAAGGAGTTCGTCAGTTAAGCACAGATGAGAGGGGCATCACCGCCTCCGTCTCTCTCCCTATCGGTCGAGTCGACTCAATATCAGTACTCCAGGGCCAGCACCAGCAAGCATTGATCTTCTTCGATAGGCATCGAGCAAGAAATGCATTATTGGTCTTAGGGAAGTGCAATGATGGGTGCCTCGATTCCAGATTCAAGCAGTCTTCTGGGGAAGGAAGGAAGAAGAAAAGAACCCCCCGATAATATCCATAAATGACTTGTTTTTGGTAAAAGATGGACATTACTATATGTAAATTCAGATGTATGGTATACGTCGGTACTCCAGTGCATTTCTCCTTCTGAATCGGAATAAATATGTTTTCGAACCCTCTCCGTAAAATTGAAAGGGTATGTTCCCGCGCGAATTTCAGCAATCACTTGTTCTGATTCCACATATTGATCGTTTTGAACTAAAAGAAGACTTTTTGATGGAATAGTCACGTTATGTAGAATATCTTCACTCTCAATAGTTACATACAAGTCTATAGAACAGAGAAAAGCCGGATGCCCATGACGTGTACGTGTGGGATGAATTAAATCCTCATTAAATTTGATTTTTCCATTAGAAGGGGCTCGCACATGTTCTGCAGTACCTCCTGTGAATACTCCACCGGTATGAAACGTTCTTAATGTTAGTTGAGTACCCGGTTCCCCAATGGATTGACCCGCAATAATACCTACGGCTTCTCCCAATTCCACCAAATCGCCATGAGTAGGACTCCGGCCGTAACATAATCGACATATCCAAGACGTACTCCTACAAGTAAAAGGAGTTCGAATAGATATTGGTTGTGTTCGAAAGGTTATGATTCGATTGATAAGTCCAATCCCAAGATCTTGATTTCGGACGGCAATGCATCGTGGACCCATATATATATTGTCCGCTAATACACGGCCAATTAATGTGTGAATGAAAATCCTTTCTGGTATCATTCCATTTCGAGGACTCACAAAGATCCCTCGGGTAGTGCCACAATCTGTTCTACGTACAACAACGTGTTGAACTACTTC